AAACCTAGCATTAAGGGCGTTACGACGATATACGAGAGGAATGAAGAAAAACTCGTGATTGGTGTGGAGGGGAAGATCTGTTTATGATATAGTTCAAGAAAGAGTCGTCTCATTTCCTTACTTCTTCGTTCTTTCTAATTCATTCACTTCAAGGCTGGTTCTGAACGCCGCGTAACATCATCTTCAACCAACCTACACCGTACGTACCTTTCGGTGCGGTCACTAAAGAATTGCTTATACACTAAACAGCTGCTTATATACGGCTTACTAAAAGACTGATTTTCATTCATTAGGCCAGCGTTAAACTAAGAAAGAGAGATGTGCCTAAGGCGGCATGCAAGCAAACTGTGCACGCTAAGAAAAAAGGAGAGATGTTCGCAATTACTACCACAAGAAAGCCGCCCCCCCCCATACCCTATCTCTAAAGAGACCCGTAACTTCGCCCCCCTTTTAGTTTTAGATTGATTCCTTTTAGCTTCTAGGCGATAAGGTTGGCACAAAAGCAGTGAATTCTCTTGCTGCGCTTTCCACCCATTCAATCTCTGCTGCACTTTATCCACTATGAACCTGACCGTGCTCTTGTTAAGTTAAGCCTCTCATGGAGAAGAGGCATTCCCCAGTAACGGCCCAGGTTGTTAGTCAATTCAAATCCGAAACCAGTACTCAACCGATTGGCTAAGGAAGCGGGAACATTACGAGAGCAGAAGATTCTGGTCTTAGAATCACTCACTTTCTGCCCGGAACTAGCGCAAAAAGCAGCACTCCGAGATAATCTGCACTTGGTCTAACCTTGCCTCCGCAAAGAGAATAAGGTCGCCGGCGAAGAAGAGGGGAGATAACTTCGGCCCATCTCTTCCCAGGCTTCCAGGCCCCAAAATCCACTGCCTTGCTAATGGCCTGTGAGAGTCTCTCCATGCACAAAACAAACGGGGAGAGGGGGTCGAATGCCATTTGTACCTCGGAACTAGCCATGCGGAGATCCATTGAGGAGGATAGGGTAGGAAGAGGAGGAGATAGACTGTAGCTTGAGCCGGCGGCAAGCAAGAAAGTCTTCAAATCAAAAGGGAGGGAGTTCTCCGGAAAAGCAGACTGTGGTAAATTTTGGAACGATGCAGTACAGAAAATGGGAAGTCAAAGTTTAAAAGACCAAAAAAGACCCAGTTAAAGAATTTGATTCACCCGCTTGTTCAAACTTCCGTGAGGCCAAGTTTGACTCGAGTGAAGTTGGCCCAGTGTAAGTGGCGGTAAAGCCAAATGAAGAGAAGACTGAGGGAAGTTCTGATTCGAAAGGGAAAATCGAAGTAAAGTTACATGAATTGAAATCCAACCCTTATAAATTAAATTAAATTGGAAAGCTTTTAAAGCTCCTTGAAAAGTTGCCAACTGGTGTTGGCTTGAGCTAGTCTCTCTTTTCCCCCATACCAGTTGTCATCTGCTCGTTTGATCTCCTCTTCAAAGTTTTTCCATTCTGCCAAATCCTTAGATACCTTTTCATTGTTCAAATCACGAAGCAACTGAGTTTTTGTATCCTCTTTTTTGTTTTGGCAATCAAACGCTGGATCGTGACCTCCAGTTTCTCTTCTTCCTCTGAAAGTCTTGAGACGTCTAACGAACTGAGCTCTTTGTGTCCTTGAACCAGACTGGCATCAAGACTAGTTGCTTTTCAAAGGCATTTTGACATTATCCCATTTCCACGTGAAAGCAGATAAGAAGTCTCGTTTTCATCCTATTGTGATGTGATCTCTATTAAATCTGCTATTCCTATCATGCTATTGCTTCTGTCTTCCAACCATCTAAGACCGGATTCAATAGCAGCTCCTTCTCTCTTGTTTTCATCCGATCTATCATCTTGGAGCAGGTAGGAGAGTCTAAGAATAAGACATGGATAGTGCGGTAGTGGGATGAGAGAAGTCTTATACCCTTTGTTGAATGTTGAATAAGGCAAATTAAGAAGGAAGGGATTTTTCAAGCAAGATAGCATTCATCAAGCCAGAATGCCTATGGATATGGATATGGAATCGGCTGTTGTGAACCGAACTCTTTCAATACATATGGAATCCACTTTGTGTTCCGTGACTTCCTTCTCTCTTCCTTCCCCCTCCGCCGCCTCTAGAATTATCTCATTCTTAACAGCCCGAGACCCATTTCACCCATTTATGAGAAAGAAATTTACGGAAAAACGGAGCTTCCGCAACATGGGGCGAGGCTATACTATAGAATTCGTTATGCTTGTCATTTGAGCTGGGAGGCTGTGAGGTCGATGCGTGGTTGGGGTAGGCACGTTGGTCAGTATTGGCCTTTTTTGATTGTTCAGCGATCCAGCACTACAAGCCTCCAGATAGACTCCTCAAAATCATATCTATCCATTGTTCACAGAAGGGAATTCTTTATCAGCGTTTCCCATCCATCTTACCATACGGGACCCACTTAATCCGTTCGATGTCTCATCAGTACGACCCGGCATTCAGTAAGGCAAAAACAAAAATGCCACTGAGTCTTTGCCCTCTGGTCTTTGTTTCATTCTGGGACGTGGAGGTCTTTTTTCCACTTTTTTTCGTTACAATGGACCTTTCAATTCAAGGGCGTTGGAGTATTAGCTCATGTAAATATGATGATGGGGGAGCTAATAAACACGCTCCGGGAGGGGAACCCCATTTGTGTAAATATTGAACATTTTGTTTCGCACCATTCCATAATTCAAACGCTTGTTGTACAATGTATGACCCCTCGAGTCGCTTCGTAACCCAATGGTATTGACCCTTCTTCGAGGGTTGGTTTTAAGTGTCAATTTTCTTTTCTCTCCAAAAGGGCTATTTAGGTCCAGGGTTTTTACTATCATCCAAAGTGTGGCAAGCTGAATATATGTCGGGCTTTTGTGTGTGCCCCCGCATCACGCTTCCTTGGTATAACCACTTGCGAGCTACTAACTTTCTTATCCGAAAAGGACGGGGAACGATGGTACAAGTCTGATTTTGATAGAGGGCAGCATCTTTGGCTCCACGGCTTATAAATCCAATAATTCCAATTTTCAAATGACAAAGAAGGCTATTCAATAGCCTTGCTTCATTACCCATGTGCTCACGAATTGGATTTGAACCCATATCTCCCTATCTGGGGCGACTTTCCTTTTATTTTAGTCGATCGTGATGTAAGTCTATTATTCCTTTCATCATAGGTAAGGCAAAGCGCTTTCTTTTAAGAACGCATCTGGTTCCATCTTTCTTTCGTTAGTTAACCCACCTTTTTCAAAAAGGAATTTTTTTCTGGGAATAAGTATTAATTAATTATTATATTAGCATAGCTAAAGGTAGTAAACATTTTTTTTCCCATACCATACATGCAAACACACCAAATAAAAGCAATCTACTTTGGATAGGAGTAGATAGAAAGCCCTGGAACACACACTACTTTTGTTTTGGTCGACGGACTCCTTATTTTATTTAGAAAGAGCTAATGCTCATTTCTTTTAATCTTTCGGGGGATCACGTGTGGCAGCCTGAACAAGAAGCTCCTGCTGTTCGAGAAGGAGGGCCCTCTTTCGGTTTTCGAGGGCTTGGATTTGATTCTGTATAGCCAGCATACGATCCTCGTATGAGACTTGGATCGATCGCCGGCATGTGTTCCCAGAAGAGACCAAGCATTTGCTCTCGTTGGAGTTTCTCGTTTTCCACCTGACCTATTTCTTGCTGAATTGTTGCAAGTCTTCCAGCGATATCCATAAGAGTGTTGTTGGAATAAGTGTTACTGAAAGTCTTTCTTTCTGACTTCTACGTCTCTCTTTGCCAAATAGAGAAAGAAGCTTCTATTTATAGGCGTTGGAGGCCCTTACTTAACTCTTTCTTATTATTAGTAAGAATTCTTTACCCTAACATTTCAACCCTGGCTTTTCATGAATAGTGAACCAGATCCACTAGATTTGAGTGCGCTGAATAATTGTCCTTTCCCCGTTCGGATTTGAGTACGAAAGGCCCACCCCAAAGAGCGAATAGTCCTTTGTTTTTCGCCACGCGGCTTAATCTCGATCACTCCCTCAAGAATAGGAAATAGAGCGAATCCGTCAGAGAGTACTCCACCACGAGCTGCCAAAGCACGCTCAGTCAATCGGTGATCTCCAGCCCAAAGCTGACCAGTACAACCATGTGTCACCCCGCGGGCTTCGTCGTACCCTGACTACTCGTCTTTAACCGGCCTATTTGTACCGATGAAACTCCCATCAGCCAATCCTCACTCGACAGCCTAGTCCTTGCTTAGACGATCGAAGTGAGGGCGAACCACTATCTCTTGATAGATCTGATCGGACGCTTTCTTTTTACCAGTCAAGATAGTACTCTTTACAGCTCTGTAAGTCCACTAGCACCAGTACAGTAAGTCAGTACAGCACTAGCTATAGCAGTAACCAGTACAATGAGTCCCCTGATCTACGACCGGCCTTCTTAGCCTTTCCTAAGGAAGCATTTCTCACTCTTTTCTTACTCCTTGACGGCAGCGAGAAAGGATAGAATGATTCTTTGTATGCGCGAACTGCATTTCATCTAAGCCATTCTCTCACTTAGTTACTGATTTCCAAGTCATTTTGATGTGTGCTTTCAACCAAAAAAGAAGACTTCCACCTACTTGTCAGGCTTATCTGCTCTATCAGAAAAAGTAGTCTAGTAAGAGAAGAATCAGCCTAGCCTCTTTAAAGAAGCTTCGGGGCGGTACTCTTTCTCCAAGATTATTCCATTTTGCAGAAAATCTAGTTGAAACAGGCCTTTCCCTTCGCCACAAGTCAAGCACCTATGGAAAGTAAGTCCAAAATCCTAAGTCACAGCAAGCAGTTTCTGAAGCTAGGAGGCCGGGAGAGCACTTGACTTTCTTGAAAGAGTTCACCCGGAAAAAGAGAATCCTATCAGAGTCGATAGTCTGAAAGCGATTCCAGGAGATCCTAGCATAGAGCTTTCTTGTAATCGCTTACCCCTTCTTCTCTGCATTGCATGCTAAGGCTCAGTCTTTATTCCTTATCCCCATTCTTCCCCCCTCTAGGCTACCAGTGCCAAGCCAAAGAGGCTTGTAGCGAAATCAGGTGTGGTCGATTAATGAATCGAAGAGCTAAGATTCGCTAATGAACATGAGCTAAGGTGAACAAGCACTGAGCTAAGGAATAGCTATATTTGTCAATAGCAGCTTACGTATCCGAAGCAGCTGATGCTTTCTCCCAATCAGTGGAAAAAGATGCTCATCCTCTAGAAGTGGTAGAGCTCTCAGAAAGAAAGACCTTGTCCTCCGCTCCAGTACTCAATTCAATAAAAAAGGGGAGCTTCTTCGTCTTCTCCGGCCCCCCTCTTCTCCTGACATCAGTGTAGACAACGGCCCTTTTCTGCCACTCTTGCAGCAGGAACACATTCTGACTTGAAAGAAGGAAAGTCAATCAAGACTGGTGCTACCCGCGCTGACTCATTTTGGAATTCTCAGGCTCCGCTGACTAACTCCTGACTATTAGACACCTCCTGGTGAAAGAAACCATATCAACTACCGAAGTCGAGTTGGTGGCAGAACCCGATCTTGGAATTGCTCGCGTTAAGCATTCGCTTTCCTTGTCAAGACGTGGCTGGTACTTTTTTTCTCCCCGGCTTGACCCAAACCAACCGTAGTTCAGTAAAGCTTGATCCATTTCCCTTCTGTTCTCACGCACCGATTCTGCCATTTAACATAACACATCTTTCTGCCCTTAGTCTGTCTTTATTCTCACGAGTTGGATTCGAACCAACACCTCTTGCATTCAGCGAACTACCTTTTATTCGACTCGTGACTTTGGTTACCCGGTTCGCCCTGCAACAGACTACGTCCGGGGGTCTTCCCGACCATAACCCCAATCCCTCACTAAATTACTAATCCATAGTTTATAACATCAAACCAGAAAGCAGGGCTCGACAAAACATTTAGATGATTCCATAAACTAATTGAATAAAGTCGAAAAACTCTTCCCAATAGCAACTTATAAATCCACACTCTACAAGGTTAGAGTAAACATCAGATAGCGGGTCTAGCACCTCATCTTCCCCAAGCACCATACGGAGAAAGTCGTCTAGAGACCAAGTAGATGGCAAGTCAAGTCCTAGTTCCTCCATTCTTTCTTGAAAGAAACGAGAAATCTTAGTAAAGTCGTCATTCAGATTTTCATTTTTTGGTTGGGGAGAAGAAGAAGAAGTCAGTTCATTTCCGCTCATAGTGGAAGAAGCGAAACTGAGACCTGGGGGCCCCCGATAGAACAACTTCTTTCAGATGGAGAAGATTCTGAAATGGAAATTTCGATCCAGGTGAATAACGAGTGGGTTCAGTTGAGATTATAGCAGAACCGTCTACCTCATTATATTGATAAATGGAAAATTTTCTTTTCATTTTATCTCTTTGTTTTATTTAAACCCTCTCCTTCACCCCCACCGGATTGCCAAGCATTTGGTACTAAGGTTCCTCTTTTTTTCCTTTTGAAGCGGATAGTTTACAGTGCTCATTCTCGAGAAAGGAATCTTTGAAAAGGTATCATGTCTGTTACTTCAATGAGTTTTCTTAACAAGTTTTCCCACACTCTGTCTCCCATCGACATGGCGGGGAAGCCTAGCAGAACGGCTATCCTACACTTGGCTAGGTCCATTCCATTGAGGCTTGATGATCTTTGCATCAATACCCTTGTACTAGAGACAGCATCAGTCAATTCTTCCAGATCTGGAAGAATTTTTCATTCGCAGCCACAGTCCAGTTGGGACTCAGCCTGCTTTGTCGAAGCCATCTTTCTATATCTCATACAGACCGAACCAGTTGAAGAAAATCTTCCTGCCCAGATCTCGATTATGGAACTTCTGTCCACTTCACAAGTCCATCGGGCTGGCAAAGGCATTCTTATTTCATCTCAGTCTTCTACACAGCTCCGTGCTTATTGTGATTCAGATTGGGCCAGCTTCCCTATGACGCGTCGCTCTACAACTGGATACTGCATCTTTCTTGGCACTAGTCAAATTTCTTGGATAAAGTAAGAAAGAATCTACTGTCTCTCGCTTGACTTTATCGGTAAAGCATTTCTTGCTAGATCGGATTGAGAGTGTCTTCTTCCGCTGACTAAGGTCTTTCGCTTGTGCGTTTTTCAACATCCATTGCTTCTGACTATGTCGATGAAAAAGACTGAAATGGGACCAGGAAGACCCCCCACCACTAGAACTTGCTTTGCTCCTCTTAGGTGAACCTTGGCTTTTCTCAAATCAGCCTATCTGTCTACTAGCTCCAGGGGTGTATTGTCTTAGTATGTTGAATCCATTTTCCCATGCTTTCATATGAAGTCTAAATGGTAAACCTATGATTCTATCTAGTCAATATGTATACAGTAGTACCAAAGCCCTCTAATTCCTTCATTGCTCACATAGCTTGTGCATATCAGTAAGTGCTATCTCTCTAACCTCCTACCATGCGAGAAAAAGACTCTATTCAGATGAAAGGATCTAGGCCTACCCTCTATGGACACACTAGCATTCTCATTCACACCAAGGATAGAAATCTTAGAGTCTAGGTTCATTGTTTTTCCTTATTCCTATGATGCTCTCATTCTAGTAAAGTCTCCTATTATCCGCGTTGGAGTTGGATAGTCTAGAGTCCCTCTTCAAAAGATACCTTATTCTATTTAAGTCAGAATGAGCTTGATGAGAGATTATGTATGCTCAAGTATAGGAAACACTTCCTCTTTTGTGCTTTACTTTAATAGGCACAGCTGCTTCCGGACTTTCTGCACATATGTCTTGGTATTGAGTACTTAGCTTGGGTATCTTTGAAATAACCTGGGAAACCTCTTATTCTTCTACTGGGTTACTCGAATCAATCCTTTATCCAATAGCTCTACTGGAGTCACATAGCATACCCAAGGAATAGGGTACATGAGCTTACACTAGGGGTCTACGATAGCTACTACTAGACGGCTATCACACAGGAAGGTCGCAATCAAGTCTTATCCTTCCTCCTAGTATACCTTGGTAGTGAGAAGGGAATGGATCTTATAGTAAGTCGTATGAAGTCGTGAGCAGTCATGAAGGACAAGGCATAGACATCATGGATACCTGGAAACCTGTAAACAAGAAAGTCTCTAATCCTTCTATTTTACAAGGACGACTTTTCATGCTTATGTCTACAAGTGTAAGGAACTTTATAGATAGAGAACAGGGAAAAGAGATAGAAGGAAAGTGGATCGAATATTGTTTTTAGTAGAGTTAGACCTTTGAATATATAAGGCGGAGGGTCAACCTTATCGCATGGATCCATATACATCCCATATTGAGAAAGCCTTTGGATAGAGTATGCCTTGGGTAGAGTACTAGCCTCTCTTCAACAGGGGTAGGACTATGAACCAATAAACTAGAATGCTCTTGACTTTGCATATAGGTCCTGTAGTTATAGCCAGACTCTCTTACTTCCTTGAATACAGATTGTACTTCTCGATAAGATATGAGTCCTATGAGATTATTGTCCTGTTCTTACACCATAGAAGAAGTTGGGATGGTAAAGGACAAAGAGCTAAGGTACTTGCTCTTGAAGAAGAAGTCATCAATACAATGCAGCAAGTCCTTGGGGCAGTTGAATGCAGAAAGAACATGGATTCCCAGATCCACACTTTCATTCAGAAATCCACCAAAGCTCGAGAGTCCGTGGAAAAATGTGAACAAATGAAATGGAGAGGGATCCGATCCGGATGGATGCTAAGGTTGAGAATCAATCTGAAGAACCAAATGGAGAAGCTTTGAGTGATGGAATTCATATAAAAAGGTCGCAGTGAAATTAAGGGCATTCGAACAAGACCATACAGATCTTTTACTATATCGGTCGAGTAGAAGAAGAAAGCCAAAGCCGTTCAGTGGTGAATCGGTAGATCAGAGATGCCTTCCGTCGATCGCTAAAGACCGTAAAACATAAGAATGCAGTGGTCTAGCTGCAATGGTTGGTTTTGTCTGGCCTCGACTAGAAAGTCTCAAATCACTACGAAGGATAAAGTAGGTAATGAAATTAGTACTCTAAGGGTAGTAGCTGAATTAAGGGTTAAGGAGCATCGGAATCTTTCAAAGAAGGTCAAGTAAAGGTATCCATGGCCCGAGTCGGCAAGTGGGCTTTAAACACATACATAATATGCGCCAAGTCTCGACACGTTAGAAGATGAACTGACAGACAAGGGGCGAAGCGGAGTACTTGACGCCTTCTGCACAGTATTAGCAGAACAGCAGAATAAGTTGTACCCTGGCTCATGCTCAAGTCAGCAATAAGTTGCTGTAATAAATCACTCAGTACTGGAAGGGATGGAGATAGAAAAGCTGGGCTAGTTCCATTCTGATGTTGAGGAGACTCGCTCGAATGGCCTTAAGTAGTTGCAACATTTGCGAAGGATTCAACAGCCTGCCTACTGTACCGCTAAGCCCTGCCTATTAATGCCATAGTTTCGGGGCAAGCTATGTGGTTCTACAGCAACCTTATTGTTCCTAAAGCGAAGCAGCAAAGAAAGTAGTAGCCGCTCGCTATGTGTGATTCGATGTTAAGACCCCTAAAGCAAGCTATAGCTATTGAATTGTTCCTAACCAGAGAGATCTAGATTACGTTCATCTCATAAAGATCTTCCTTTTCACTCCTAAATAATAAACTAAACGACAATAACATAACTCCTAACGCAAAAGAGTAGCCGCTGCGATGCCTATGCTATTTTCTTTCCTATAGAGCTTGGGCCCACGCGCAAGCTCCTAGCGCAAAGCTAGTAAGTAGCCTTTCTTTCTTTCTCGCCAAAGAGGAAATTTCTGATGATTGGAAGGTTTCCGCTAGTTAACAAGGTGGGTAAGGCGGAAAAAGAAGGGCAAAATGGTCCCCGAAATCGATTCCGACACCCCTCTTGCTCAGTTGTTTGAAACGCAATCTCGGCGAACGAGAGCAAGGGCGAGGTTGGAAAAAAAGCCAAGGATTTTCAGTGTCACGAGCAACATCGGTTGTCATATATGACAATCCCGGAGGCCAAACAGAACCCGGTGATGACCCGTCTTCCGATGAGTCCGAAGACTTGGCACGTACCGTCTCATCAGAAGTATCAAGAACAGAACACGTCTTTGTAACCTCGAAATCTCCCCTAAAGAAGCCATAACTTAACAAAAGTACCGAAGGCTAGAGTAAGGGGGGGCTTAGTCTCGTTCCCATAGTTGCCCCCCAGAAACTGGATTTAGGAATTGTCCACCTAAGCGCCCTGAAGAGCAGTGGCTCAGTTGCAGCGCACCAACTAAGAGATACACTAAATGTATCAAAGCTCAATCGAAACGTCGAGTCACCTTGGAGTAAGTCAAGCCACATACTCAACAACGTCTCTGTCTGAACTGGGAAATCCCTAAATCGAAACACACTAGAATAACTTCAAACACTGGATCTGCAGATCTACGTGTATTCCAAAAATTGGGTCTTTGGAAGTTCCGGTTCGAGAACCTTCTCTCATAGATTCCCTTCACCAAGTCATCGCCAGCAATCAGCTCTTATCTCTTGGTGGTGAAGGGCGAGTTCCTTTCTTGTCTTGCCCAAAAACTTTTTTTATTCTCATTGGAGAAAAACTCTCTCGCGGCAAGGTTTTAGACTAAGGGCAAGCGAGATAAAGAAAGCAGCTGGCCTCCGTCTAGCGCCTTTCGGTTGGGGTCCGCCCCGGGGGGGTCGCGTCGGGTTAGATTTTTGAGTCTCGAAGGCAGTCAACGTGTCAGCCATTCTTCTCCCATTAGACTTGTAAATCCCTTGCTCTTTTTCTTTCTCTCTTCCAGTTCTCTCCCTCTACTTTATTTTAGAGGGGCGGAGAATACATACCACTCTATCAATAAAAAGAAAAAAGTCGCAATTCAGTTTCAAATGGTTTGAGCTTGGAAGCAACCTGCTATCTATCGATAGGCGAGAACAGACTGCTATTGGCTGCTTCGCCTATCTATTCTCTCCTGGCCGGCTTGGCTTGGAGACATCAGAGGAAGACCATCATCTCTATCCGGATCATAGCTTCATTCATTCGTTGAACCTTGGGGATAACTATTAGCATTGAGGTCAATCACCACACCACCTCTATCATACATACATACGACATTACATGACGCGAGAGCGCATGGTCAACACACACCTACAGCGCCTTCGTTCCGCTTGCAGCCAATACAACCACAACCTAACTTGCATGAGATTCAACAACCGAAACTACTGGTAGTCCTTAGGGGACGGCATCCTCCTATAATAGTTAGCAGTACTGAACAAGCGAGTCATCGGTCCGGGGAAAGAAAAAAAAGGACCGCCTTTGAAAAAAAAAAGGAACTCGTTTAACTCGCTAGGCCTTCGGAACACCAATCGGGATTTATTGCTATAAAGTGAGTTTGTTTGGATTGAAGAATGTAGGCGCTACGTACTAATCTAATGCATGATGTATACTATCTGTCGACCTGACGAGTCACGACTAATCATCAGGGGACGATTAATTCAACTTGCAGAAAGTCAACACGCAAAAGGTTGCATGAGTGTGGGTGTAAGTGCGAGTGTCGTTTGGGTAGAGACCCGGGTTTAGACATGTCTATACATCGTCTAGGGTAACACGATGACAAGACTTGTATCTGGATGTGCAAGAGTATCATCTGGAGAGGCTTTAGTGATGTGATTAAGTTTTAATCAATCATATTAATTAAGGTAAGGAAGGTAAGGGTCCAGAACATTTTTCACTAAGTCCATGGATCAATGTCCAGGTATCATTAAGTATAGCCTTACGGCTTGGATACGCCTTGCGTTGTTGTCCTCGGCTTTGGTAACCCTACTTCCCTTCTGTCTTCGACCTTGTCCTTGGCTCTGCAGTCTTCAACCTTCCTCTGGCATACTTCTCACCAGATCCAGATCCTCGATTCGCTATTCATACAACTTTGGCTACTTTAGCCGCATTCGCTGCATCTGAAGGGACGATTTCAGATAGGTAGGTTGGGTTGCTCGTTGTGGTTGCCCGGACCTCGATCTAGATCCAAGATAAACCAAAAGCATGGGTCGTGGTCGGCAGATATATATGATTCTGCCGGGGCTTGGGCTTGACTTCTTTCTTCATGAATGATTTTGGAGAAGCCTGCCTCGAGAGAGACATATGGCATATCTGACTGCCTGATTGGCGAGCAGCTGTCCTCATTCATAAGTCCAAAGAACTAGCAACCAAACTGGTCGCAAGCAGGAGAGTGACCAGGCCTGATACTGATTGAAACGTTTATTTAATTGGAAGCCGTTCAGATAGCCCTAATTAGTTTTAATTAGTTTAGTCAATGTTGAGCTGTCATATCTAGCTGCCATATATGTAAACATGCCCTAAAAGTAAAGGGATCATATTTCCTTTAGTAACCACTTTTACCCATCCGCTCTTCTCCTGACCGATTGGAGGAAGAGAAGCGAGACTCGACTGTTAAGGACCCAGAGGGGATCGACTGTTAAGGAGAGAGAGGGAAGCACAAGGTTGGTGACCCGGGGGAAAGCGAATGCAGATCTCACGCAAAGTGAAATCTCAAGATTCAGATTGGGTTTGTGTTCGGTGTGGAGTAGATAGGGCTATTCCTTAGCAAGGCTATTCAGTAAAGGCGAGAAGGGATCTATAGCAAGGGCAGCCCGGGTCTACCCAAAGAAAGGCAGAGTTGAGGAAGATAGATCAAACAGCCTTAGCGCTTTAGCTTGAACTGTAACCTTACCCTCGCTACTGACCTGTCGCTTGGCCCGAAAGACTGGAACTAGAAGTTCCTAGAAGTCAACTGTGCCTAGACCTCAATCAATACGCTTACTGAGAGTACCGGTACAAGAACAAGAACAAGGATTTCTCTTTGGTCAAAGCCGCCGCACTTGAACCGTAACCAGCTAATGCATCGCCTTCTATCTGCATTTCTAAGACCTTCTGCTAACCAATTAGGTTGGTTCATCAGGTGCCAAGGCATCTCTTTCTCCCAGGTCCCATCTCGAACATTCCCGGAGAGGCGAGTCAGCCACCTCCACCATATCAAAGCTCTTTCTTATTCTCCCAGCCTGGCCTGGCGATCAACATTTCTTTTGTCTCCCCATCCCGCGCGCGGCCTAATGAATGCAAGCTCGTAAGCTAAGAAGCCCCTGCCTTGGGTTGGGTGTCTTAGTCGGAATTAGACTGAATCCAACCGAATCACCTCGTGAGCCAAGCTAGGGAAATTGATCCCATCCTTTCTCGTCCCTATTCACGATGAGAGTGGGAGAGGTGAAGCGAAGGTTGAGGAAGTCGCTTCTGCAATGCGTGAAAGTATGGACCCAGGCAAATATGCTATTTTGTTTGGCCAATCCCAAACTATACGTATTCATGATTGATGAGAATGTGAGGGGAAGAGTCTTGAATGATGGAAGGAAGGATCCCCCCTCACTCGACGAACTACCTGTACCAATCTATCCCGGAAACATCCAGTGTATGCTAATGACCTGCCATAGCAAGCAACCATAAGGTCTTTTTTTTACACGAAACTGACTGAATGACTATCCCTAACGTACGGCTCGGCTCACGAAGAAGAAAAGAAGAATCGATTTCCTTACAAAAAAGATTCTATCGCCGAGAAAGAAAGTGAGAAATGCGCCTATCTCCTTACGAAGGGATGCCGTATCAAATAGAAGGGACCAAGGCACCCAGATACGCGTTGGGCGCAAGGAAAGACCCCACTCTAACTCCCCTCATTGCTCTAGCCAGACCGGGAGAAACTTTTAATTGGGGGTAGTGGCCCCAGACGAGGGATAGATGGGCAACTAGGTAATATAGAAGGTCGACCCAACCGAATCTGTTCGATTCCATCAATCACTCCGTTGGGACGGGAACATGTATCCCTCCCAACCAAAAATCTTTTTGTCTAAATCAGCTTTCGGCCTATCGATTTAACCGGGAGCTGCTGTTGAGCACTCTTTCCATCACCGGATTCCCTATGCGCTGATTGATGCTTCCTCTCCGACTCGATGAGACCACACTACTGAGTGAGCTTCTTTCTGGCGCTCTTCCTAGGATTCCTAATGCCTCTTGCTTCAACACAGAATAAGGTCTTTTCTCGGCCACTTTGTCATGAAATGAAAGCACAGTGAGTGAGTCTTCTTTCCGAGTCGAGTACTAGGCAGTCAATGTAGAGTTCACTTCATTTGTCAGACTCCCGGTACCGAAGCAAAGTACTCATCCGAAAAGACGGTTTGATCATGCCCTTTGTCCTCAACCCATGGTTCTCCTATATCTCCTAACTTTCGCTTTGCTTTCTCTTGAGCCCGCATTTCGTGTTTTTTAAGATATTAAGAGGTGAACCCACATAGTGGAGCCTTCGTGTACCAATTTCAGTGGTTTCGTGTACCAATTTCAGTGGTTGAGTTTCGCACTCCCGTCATCTTCCTCTTCTTTTTGGAAAATCCCAAATAGTCATCAGAAACAAGCTAGCCGAGCATTGATTTGGGTGTGGGTGGGGTATGGTGCCCCAACGGATGGATCTCCATCAACATGGGATTTTTCCGAGGGGATCAATGTCTGGTCGAACCAAGCTTCCTTCTCTCTCTCTTGCTTCCCCACCTGTGACTGAAGCTTCCACATGAACTTGACTTTCCTATCTGAGTAGACCGAAAGTTCTACTTTTTGGGAGGGACATTAAAAAGGTAGCTTTCTCCCTGGTCGATCAGTCGTTCAATCCTTTCCTCTTGATCAAATGCATTTCTAAAAGATTCTCACAACACAATGGACTCCAATACTGAACTGAGACGGACCCAGACCCCCTACCGAAAGGGCTCTGTACCTATATGTTCTTTATCTCAAGCGATAGCTTTCAAGTGCCCGACCCTCTTCCCTTGATCAATGAGTGAGAAAGCAATAGCCAGTCAGAGAGTCACCATAGCCAAGTGATGTTTTCAGGTGGTTCAATCTAGAAGTGGGACGAAAAGAAGAGCTGTCGTAGAATAGTCTTAGTCCTGTCTACCTTGAGATTGCCCCTATCTATCAACGGGGGACCCCCCGAAAGGCGAATAGGAAGCTTCAAGCGATCTGGGATCCCACCTTTGATCGAGATGAAGGTGTAGTTTTCACTAGGAATCCTAGGGTTGCCGATCAGGTGAAGTCTTAGTTTCTGTTTCTGGGCACAAAGCATTCCCTCTTCACTTCCCGTTCTATTTCTTTCTTTCCCTCGAGCCGGGAACCCCTAGATCAGCTAATCCGTAACTTCCTTCGCTGCCTTTCGAGTGCATCGGATTCTATGCATTTTATTCCCCAATTGCGGATTCTCTTGCAGCGGAATGCCTCTATCTACGTCAATTTATGATTCAATTCAAAAGGCTAGGCCGATGAAAGCATCTCAAATGCAACCAACTTTCACTGCCAACCTTTCTTTTCACTATCTGGTATCACAGCCTATTCCGCTTAATTAAATATTAAATAAAGGGATCCATGTCATTTCCCTCAAAATCTCGCTACCTTGCGCCGTGATCCACTACTTATTTGTCTTTTAACGTATGAGAGAGCCTGCCAGGAAAGAGTCCAAGTCAAGCTTTCCAGCAGCCAGATGCGGATTGAATAGCTGCGCTTACTCCTTCAACGGCAACTGCAGCTAAGACTGCTTATTCCTTGTTCACATTCGACCATGAATTCAGAGTTGACAAGAGAGAGGGCGTACTTTTATTATGATTGATAGGCGGACGTCACTCCCTTTGAGCTAACATCCAAGAAGAGTTCACATTCAACTTCCTTACCTTACCATGAGCAGAGTGCCGCCGAGAGGAATCGGACTTATTTAATCATTCCCATAGATTGCTAGTAGTTTAGTTCCATTCGTTCGCTTTATAAAAAAAGTCGACCGGCTTTCGGGCACTTCTGTCTACGGGCCCTTCTTATGTTATGCAATTTGCTATTCTGTGAACCTTTCTTCCAGAAGAGAACGGAAACTCCACACAGGCAATTTCACACCTTCCGAATGTGCCATTTGACCGAATGTGACAGCTAATCAACACTAATTCGTTTCAGGAACAGGAGAAAAGGGTCTTTCAGCTAAAGATCAATCTAGAAAGCAGAGTCCAAGGTACATGTGTTAAGCATATCACAACATATGCCAATCAGTTTCTTTCGGGAACATGAAAAAGCCCAGCTAACTAAGTTTTTTAACAAAGATTGGGACCTGAAGTAGTAAAACGAAGAAGAGAAGGTCAACCAAGCGTATTAATGTGGGCATTTCTTCTAAAAGCCTTTCTTAGCTTTATGGCTGATAGCATGAACTTGGTCTTCTTGGTCCCTTGTACCAGAGGAAGCATGGAGGTGTCTTGTCTTCTATAATGCAAAGCGAATTCATGTGTGGTTTAGAATCCTTGACTTGCCTTAGGAAGTCTATTCCCACTTGAAAGTCATCCGAAGTACTGATTGAACTGGCTTTTACTTCCTATTATGGCAGCTAGCTGAGAAAGAGACCATTGACCTGTCAGCTATCACTCATCATATAGAATAACGATTGGACATCACCATCACATAGTAGATAAGAATTTGTTTGAATCAAGATGTCGGAAAGAAAGAAGCAGATTGAATGCCCGGACTGTGGAATCCTGCCTGGCAGCTATAAATGCATGCCAGTGGGAAGTTTCCTTGAAAGTTTCCAATTTGGAATGAACTGGCCTGGAAAGAAAGATGAGCAGCCAATTCTAGCTTACCTGGAACTTGAACAGAGCTTGGGGATCAGAAAGCTGGCTCGCTATGCCCTTTTTCAAAGAGAAAGAGGACTAACAGATCCATATGGAAATGCCCACCCGAAAGGAGATATACTCGAGATCCCAGAATGCTTTCAATCTTGCTCCGAACTCGGGGCAATACTCCAACCGAGTGAAGATATGAACGAGACTTCATCATTTTCTTTATTTCACTCATTTGATGAAACGGCAAGAAGTCAAGTAGCCGAGCTGGTTCCAACCAACCCCCATCATTCACCGTTTCCCCTGCTGCACACCTCGCCAATCCCTTCTTCCAGAATGAAAGAAGAAAGATTTCCTAATCTTTATGAATTTTTCATAAAAGAAAACTCTTGAATTTAGGGCTTAACATAACACGCTCTGGCAGAGTGGCTCCCTTGTTAAGTGTACGGTATGGCCCCTTGGCTCAGGCTAAGCGGTCCACCCACGATGGCTAGCAAGCACCACGGCTAGTACTCAGGCTAACTAGTGGCTCTGGACGTCACCTCATCTTGATCGAGAAAATGCCGCGGGGCTCTTGAGGCACGTTCCGCACTCACCCAAGTCGAGATTCCATCGGGTGACAGAAGTTTTTTAGTAGAGATAGATAAGGCGGTAGGTTAAATTACTAAACGCCCTTGTTTGCTGAGGGGGGCTTGCTCTTTTTTCAAAATTGGTCGATTACCTGATTGCTATGGCTATGAGACTAGTGCAAAGAAGTAAGAATCAGTCAAATCTGTTAATGAAATATCTGTATCGCCCTTAGCTTGCAAACAAGCCCTTATATCAAAATATCAAACAGGCGCCTAAGAATAATAAGTCCCTGCCCTTTCGATTGTTATTGGCTTATTCTCTAGCATCCGATTGTGGGCATCAATCCCAGCCATCTTCATTTCAGTCCTTGCTTTGGCTCTTTCTCTAAGACCGTGGTTAAGAAGTTCCGTCGCCTTACTCATTTTATTAGATGCAGCGTAACGACTCTTTTTGCTTCCGGAGTGAACTTCCTTGTCAGCTCTATAAGGGCCTCTCTTAAAGCAGAAAAAGACGAGTTCCTCTCAGCCCCAAACCCCATTTGATAGAGTTTCATCCAAGGCAGCCCCTTCTTTTTAAAGCAAATCGTCTGCTCTCTCTTGGGGAGAGGAATTCCTTGATGCATCGAATGCTGCTATTAAATGCGCTGTTGTTTCTGAGTGAATAACCGGTCTTGTCGTATCCGCTGTGAGCCTATCTGCTGCTGTAAGAAAGCTAACTTCATGCGTAAAAGCTGGCCGTTCACAAAGCTATAAAATCTTCATTCCGGGTTAGGGGAAAGGCGATTCAGGGATTTCCTATTGCGAAACTCTTTTACCATATATTGAATTACTACGGGTATAAAAAAAGAAGAAAGAACTATGACACGTAGACGGGGCGAAATCTCCCTACGATTACGTTCCTATAGAAAGGGGGTGCTATGGAAAAGAGGAATCTCAGGTACTTTTAACTTTATGCCCATCTTGCTTCTGGTAATGCAAATGGAAATTCTCATTAGGATGCATCTGACTTCAACCCCAAATCTTTTCGCTTCCACTCCTATAAAGAAGATAGTTAGACTATAAAGAAGATAGTTAGACCAAGTTCACTAACATTTCCTTCTAGGCTCTAGCCTCAAGCTAATCTCATTAGGCTCCACATTCCAATCTTCACACTCGCATTAAATCGTAAGACTCTCATCAGAAGACAGTCAAACCTAGGATTCAAAATCTTTGCTTCCAGTGGCATGAAGTGAGATTGATTCTAATGAATCATAAATTGCAATCTTAATCCTGATGATAGAAATCCTCTTGCATTTTTTCACCTTCTTCCACCATACTTTCAATTCTATCTGATCGGGTATTCTTGATTGGTGCTAAGCTGACTGAAATAGTTTTTCTTTAAGTTTAGTTTAGTCGAAAGTCACATGTGGGGGTTGTACACAAAAGTTTAAGTGGCACATCACACTCACATGACCACTTTAATGACTTGCCTTTTCTTTGCTTAGGATGGTGACACTTGTCAAAGGACTAATGGCTGGTGCTTTTTCTAGCCTTGGAACTTGCTCTCTTTGCTTTGCTGCCTGCTCTTTAGGCTTTTCTGCTTGCTCTATATGCCATGCCCCCTTTGCTTGCAGATTTTGCTCTTATACCATCTGTGCCTGCTTGAGGCTGATTCCTATGCAGCGGCATCTGCGCATGTGGTTCATTTTCAAGTCACCAAAGCATTTTTTTTGACCGGGCTAAGGAACTGGCCTATACTATAGGGGCACCCTCTCTTAAAGCCAGTAAGACTTGCTCGCGCTTCCTTCACCTCGAGAACTGCTTTTGAAAGCCCTTGAGTACACGAGCATTTAGCGGGGAATAGGACATGATTAATCACTTGCTTTGTTTGTGTCTTTCACCTCCCGAAAAAGACGTTCTTCGAAACATGTGTGTTGAGCAAGCTGTTTGATTCTCTTTTAAGCGGATGAGGATTCAGCTTTACAAACTCAAGGGGCCCATTCAACACCAAGAATATCCGGAGGCCGGTTGAGAGAAAGCTCTTCCAAGTCTCTCTCTCCTAAACTCCAGGCCAGGATCGTTCCCGCTCCGCTCCAAGGTTCGTAAAGATATTGGCGATGAAGTCAGTTGTGGCGTAGTTACACGGGGTTTTTTTTGTACGAGAATCCAAAAGCATGAAATCGGATAATTGGTTAGAGAATAAGGAAAAGATAGCGGAAGATGTTTGATTAAGCTCTCGAAGCGAAAGTGGCATCTACTTACACTTCTTATTCTTTTATGAGAACGCTTTTCGTTACAGAAAGATGGGATATGTAGGTTCTAACTAGACGCCCAATCACTATTATATCCTGGAAGCAACCATTCCGGCCAGTAAAGCAGCCAAAACTATGCTTCCCAGAAAGACTGCAACGCTCGGATTGCTCACCAGCACTCTGACTTCCGGCCTTTTTTAGCCAGGTAAGTTAGTTGAAGTTTTTTAACAAAACCAGACGCATATGGAAGCATACTTTAGGTTATTTAGTTCCTTTTTAAAGCGAGAGGAGCCAAGTTTCAAACTGGAATGGATGATTCGGAATCAATATACCTTGTGGTCGTGATTCTTCCTTCGCCAGTTCACCAGTACAGGAGGAGGGAGCAATGGGAACTCATGGATGCTTTCCTAGCGGGAATCCAATTCAGATAGAGCCCAAGAATCTCATACCTTTCGACCATCTAATCCTTTCCTTTGGACCTAAGTCATCATATCCTACGCCCGAACCCCCCTAACTGCAGGAATGACCAGAGCCCCCTACTTTCCATTTCTTCTTGGTAGCGGCGAGAGTCTCCATTTCGATCCTTGTGATGAATTTGAGTGAGAATATTGAATTCTTTCTCTCTCTTTAACGATACCCGAGCCATCATGCGACAGTACAAAGCCCAAACCCGACGAACAAGATTCCCCTTCTTTCCTATGCACCTTTTGTCAAAGAGATCCCGGAAGCTTTAAGATCTCGATTGCCTCGTTGTCGATGAGCTATGAAGAAAAGAGCTGAACTGGGGGATTTTTCAAGTCAAATTTGGATAGGGATCCTCTTTCGGGTTCTCAAAAAGAACTACCAGCGGGAGTGCTTGAGTCAATCTTTCTTCTCTTTGTTCTCATGTCCCTGAGCGAAAGGGGCCCGTCCATCAATAGAAGGTGCGGCTAGCTTCACAGAAGAGTAATCCCGAATTGGCAATTCTTCTTTCTTGGTTTCCGTTCCCCTGCCACCTTCAATCCGTCCGCTGGGAATGATTCAAGCAATGCAGGTGAAGAAGGGAGGGACTACAAGCTTGAGTGCTATCTATCCGAAGTGAAATCCTTGTATTAGTAGTCACTAGGAAGCCTTCCCCCTCGCTAGAGGAAGCCCCATAGCAAGTGAGCCTTCTTGACTCTCTGTCCCGTCTGAGTTTAGTTCGTCTCTCTGGAGTATGAGATCCCATTTCAAGCCCGAGCCATCTAGTTCTTCTTTTCTTCCTTAAGCACTTGAGCATCCATCCATCGGATTCATTTAATTGCTTTCTTGAATCTGTGAATGCGTAAACTACAAGTAGTCGGAGTCACTCTGGACCCAGGCACATATTGTAATGTCATTGATCCCCGTCTTCCTCATCAGGACGGGGCTCCGCTAATACGCCTATACCGAAAGAAGTCCAACCAGAACCCCTACTGCTACCTCCCATGTTACTTGCACCCACTACTGGGTTGGATGCGCCGGAAGGGGGTGCCCCTGGGATTTCAATTCAACCCTTGTTAAAGCTTTTCGTCTTTCTCCTTGTATTGTAGCATTCCGCTTTTGGGTTGCCGGTAGTGCAGGCAAAGTAAGTACTTTCGGGCAGGTGCCGTTAGAGAACTAGGTGGTCAGTAGGCGCAATCTGTCTTTCTTTCCTTGCTAGGTGCAAAAGGCTCTTTGTCGGTCTTGATGCCGAGAGCTAGAGTTCATCCAATTCCATACGTGACAGACTTTTGAGAACATTCGAATTCGACTGCTACGTTCAAGAAAGCTTTCAAGGTAGCGTAGTTATGAAGTCAACAGAGATGCGCGTCTTCTGCTTGATGCGCGTTATCCGCTGTTGTCTCTTTCTTTACCATATTAATTCTTTAACATTGGCTTGAAGGAGTGTAGCGTAATAATCTCAAATCTTTATCTTTCTTTTATGCGTTGCAAATTCGTTTTTGTTCTGAGGCTGCGCACCTTAGTTCTGTTCTATGTTTATCGAGATTTTTCGTCGAACAATGACAATGTTCGAAAGCCCCTCTGTGTGTTGAATCCTAAGTAGCTAACCGAAGTGGGCTTGGTGGCCCTATTTCATAAGAAAGACCGCCCCCTTCAATAAATTCCCTAAGAGAATAAAATAAAGGCATCTCCTTTCTTTTTCTCTTCTTGCTTTGTCCGCCTACTGTTTTCGCTTTAGGATAACGGGCATGCTCTCTCCCCATACACTGCTCTATTCTTTCTGATAGTCATACTCTGTATTGGCTCTGTCTCGTACCTGGTAGCTACCCTTTAGGTTCCCCCCTTGTACTATTCGGTACACGTTGATCGAGAAAACCTGCCTAGCCGCCGTGTGGGCAGCTCAGAAATTCCGGCACTACCTGCTGGCAGGTCCGGCACTGATAGTCGCTGGGCTAGACCCGTTGAAATTTTTGAAAAACCGGGTAGAATGGTCAGATGGCCACTCCTGCTATCGGAATTCGAGATCAAATATGTTCGGCGTAAAGCCATAAAAGGGCAAGTGCTAGCCGACCATTTGGCGGCATTGCCGATCGCAGAAGGTCAGCCTCTCCCGACCTAATTTCCTGATGAGGGTATTATGCACATCCAGTCCCTTGAAGTTGCTCCCCACTGGTCTCTCTCATTCGCATTCGACGGCGCTGCGAGCGAGCGGGGATGTGGGGCTGGGATCGTACTTACATCCCTAGGTGAAATCCCTACTTTCCTACCTGGGGATAAGAAAGAATAGAAAGAAGCAAAAACCGCACCATCTTCAACAAGACGTGTGAACAGCGCCTCTACGCCTATTCGATAGCAGCTTCAGATTCCGATAACAAAGGTAATTCCTCCTCTAAGAGCTGATTCAATGGCATCGCTTACTCATTCAAATGCAACTAAGCCCTATGCTTAACACATGCTCTTCGATGTGTCCTAGCTTGAAGTGAAGCTACTTTCTTACTCATCAGTACACGAATCCGCTCCTAGAGAATAGTCTGTTACAGAAGATTCCATAGCAGTAGTTTCATTCCTATTTATTTTAAATAAATTAAATAATAAAGAAGAAGATTCCCTAGTCGAAGAAGTATGACCACAATCGGATTAAGAGACAGAATAAGTTGTTAAAGAAGAAGCCATAAGCGGTGCAAGAGTAAGCACTGGTACTCTTACTAGAGATATTTATAGTGTTCAATCATCCGGTGCTCTCTTTCCTGTCTCGCCCCTGAGTGTAGTTGATTTAAGAGCCCTAGTTCTTTCGTTGAGGTCTTCGGTATTAAAGTTGAAAGGAAAGCGTATAAAAGAAAGAGGGCCTAGCCTAAATGGAAGAGCGTATTTGTTGAAAAATTGAAAAAGGAGGTTTTCGTTCAGAAGGCTCTAGGGCTCCTCGTTTCCGAGAAGAAGAGGGCGTCGGGATCGGATCTTCTAAGGCGGACTTTGCCGGGTATGAAGGAATGAGGAGCGCGAAGGGTTAGTGGGAGTCAAGTCGAAAGGTTAAAAAGCCTTCGTCCAGAGCACTGGGAAGGGACTGGCTTAAGGAAGTCACGTTGGTTAGGCAGATAGTTGTTAAAAGATGTTAGTAGTAGCTCCCTGCTTGATAGGACCTACTTGGCTTAGGTTGTTGAAGCGATAAGACCAACAGCACTTTGTATTGACTTAATGCTCAAATCAGAATGAGTTCGTTATTTTCCTAATAAAGGAAAGGCAGACCCAATGAGCGAAGGAAGGGAAGCCAAGATCTTAGTTTGAGCTAGGGAGCTTCGGTCTTGGTCAATCCTCATCAATCCTGGTCCTTTTTTCGGGGCGATATCTGCGAGAATATGTATATGTGCTCCTCACCTTACCGGGTGTTTCGGGTAATTCCAATCGTGCCATCAAAATAGGTTATTTAAAAGTGAAGAAGAACAGAACGCGGGAAATCGGTAACCTAACCTGAACTTAAGGTGAACATTACATTCATAGAGTAAGGGGCTGTAACTATTCATATATTGTTTAAGGGGCTGGGCCTAGGGTGAGTTATGGCTTAAAGTCTCTTGGAGCTGTTCTTCATCAATCCCCGTTTAGAGATAGACTTTAACTGAAAAAAACGGATTTGTCAATATACTGGAATGAATTCCACTATATCAATAGCAAGAAGAAAGGAATGGCTGACACAATCAGTAGCCGTTGGCGTTGGAGGAGCAGCTGCGGGCGGTGGTTTCGTTCTTTCATTAAGAAACCCGCCTACGGTACGTCGGTTTCATTCCTTCTATTCAACATATAAAGTATGCTGCTTAGTTCATCTGCTAGCTCGCCTTCTTCTTCTAGTTCTAGCTAGCTGGTTGCTGCGACATAAGGAAAACGTTCAACGTTCAGAATGGGTAGTTTTTGAGGATTTGGACTTTTATTTTGGACTTTGATGGGGATTTAGGGATAACACATGCATATGCATATAAATAAGCAGAATTCTCAATAGCATTGGAAAAAGTACCAACATAATACGAATTAAGGAATATTAACAACAACATACTCATTTTAGGGTAAAGTAGTACCACTAATCCAATTATAGAGGTAGAGGAGGACGGTAAATAATCATAATGGTAAACCAGAGCCACCGGTTGGCGGGACTTCCAACTTCCAAAAGAGGAAGATCCATCAAATTGATTCATGAGAGGGGGGTCTTTCCTGTAGTAGTTGGAGTTGGAGGTGTGGCACACCAGCTGGATCCTTCCTTATGTATAAATGAAATGTATTTGCCGGTTGGCTGGTCAACGGTCACGCTGTCTGGTCAATCCAGTTCTTCTTTTATAAATTATAAATTTATAAAATAGATGCCGGTCTTTTGGGTCCTACGTTTACCAAATCAATATCTCCACTACGGTACACTCATCCATTTGATGGAACATCTATTCCCTTTCGAGCTGTCAAATCAGAGTACGGAGGTACGGCTGTAGCGAAACAAGAATTCTTATTATTGTATGTAATATACTCCGCACCACGCTCATTCCTTAATTCAAGTGGAAGTGGCATCTGCCCCTGGAATATGTCATACTCTTCCCGTCCAAAATGACTGTCTTGAATTAGTTCCTCTATCTTTCTTTCCCTGAAGCAGCAAGAAGTACACATGAATCGATTTCTGGTAATTCAATATACCCCGTTCCCTTCGAGATCTCTTTTGAAGGTGCAAAATATAGAATCTATAATAAATAGAAGTGGAATCCGCTTATGGTATGGGTATTTTTTAAAACATTGGCTCAATCTTCATCTCTGTCTTTTCCAAAAAATGGATATTTTCTTCCGGTCTCTGGTCTCCGGGCTTTCCATCCGTCCACGTCTATTTTATGTGTGAATCCATCTCGACTTCGCCCTTTTGTTAGCAGCTCTTCGATCCACCTAGGAAAGGTCTCCGAGGCCATGTTTTCTAATCCAAAAATGAACTTTCATGGCTTGAATTTTAAGCGTAGTTTTCCACTCTATAACTATATAACAAGGAGTGGAGCTGGAGAAGATCCCTCCCCGGCTAGGCTACTACGTTTTCGTGTTTGAAATTCCAGGTCTGGTCTTCATTGGTATTTGCTTTTTGCTCAC